ATTGAATGATAAATCACTACAAGTGACGGAGATAGACGGTTTAAATAATAGAAAACCCAATATTTAAAAATGCTATCGAGAATGACTGGAAGAATACAAACAAGACAAGATATAATTTGATCATTATGAACAAACCCAAAATCTTTGTAGACAGAGCTAATTAGTAGTTCCCAACCACGGGTCGAATGAAATCCGAGACATAAATCTGCTAATAAAAGAATAGAAAGCGCTTTTGTTGTGTCACTTAAGTTATATAGGAATTCCTGAGTCCACGAGTTAAGAATCCCAAGTTCTTTATTACCCAAAATAGAATAACCACTTAGAATAAGGAAAGAGATTAAATTTGTCGATAAGTACAAAATCGTATGAATACGATCCTCGTTGTGCATTTTGATTAATTGGATTGTTTCGTTCTGGATTCCTATACGAAGGTTTTGGAGAGGTGTTTCCGCGTATTCCTTGATCATTTCGTCCAAGAGGAGAAGTTCGTCTAATTCTATGAATTTTTCGAGAATACTCTTTTCTTCAATCTCGTTCAAAAAAGTTTCGGATTGTGCAGTATTCCACCAATTAGTAACCCCAGATTCTAGACTTTTATTAAATAAGAGAGAAAGAGACCGGGGCAAAAAGACTATAGATGCAAGATATAAAAGAGGAGTGAATGCTTTCTTTTTTGCCATTTTTTCATCTATGAATTGTTAATGAACCCTCTCAGTCGTCGACTCGAGGCCCTCTAATATTTCGAAAAATTTCACTGACTCTTAGGAGTCAGGGAGCGAATAATTCAGGGAAGTTTCTGAAGAATCTTGTGATGATCAAAAATGAGCAGCAAACCAAAGCAGGAATTGGCTAGTTATCCTTAATCGTTATAAGGGATCCAATTGTTTGGACAGTAAGGAGCACAAAAACGGATAAATTAAGGCGTGTCGATTGAAAAAAAAATTTTTTACATACGATCTATCTGAATCTAAAGTTTCAATTTCACCAAGTCTGGATTTTTCTTTTTTGATTTATAGATATTGGACTTAAAATAGAAAATAGAAACTGGGAAAGTTTTTTTTCTAAATGGTTGAGTATGCGAGAAATCTATTATTTCAATTTGTTACTTCTTGTTATTATTGAATTGTGTAGATTTACATACCTATAAAATACCCCAAAACAAAAAGCGTTTTGTTTTCTACTTCTCGCTTATACGCCTACTTTAGCTCGAATCCATGTTTCGGAATAAACCTCAGTTTAGTTATGTTATAGAAATTCGTGATAGAAACAGAGGATTCGTGAGTTTTTCCCCTCCTGCCGAGAAATTTTCTCACAGTTCTCAAAAGACTTCAATGGGTACACGCAAGAAATAGGCCAATTTCGCAGCTTTTTGTTCAATTTCCCACGCAGTCAAATTCTCATCAGTACGAGTCAATGGAAGGGCTCCCTGTCCTCGGATATCCATATAAAGGACACGACGAGCATAAAGACCCTCTTTAACTTCTATTCGGACGGACTGAATATCTTTTATAAGGAATCGGAGAAAGATACGCCGATTTTTTCCGGGAAATCCCCAACGAAAGATACACACGATTCCTTCTTTTCGATCGAATCGATCATAACCACTACCTACATTCCAAGAAATTGTGCACCATAAATAGGAGCTAATAAAAAGACCCGCGATCCCATAGAAAGACATCACAATCCCTTGTGGAAAAAAAACAATTTGCTGAAACGAAAATAAAGATATCCAAGTTCTACCAAGATAACTGGAAGTTCCAACCAACAAGAATCCTAATGAACCTAAAAAAAGGATAACAGTCCAGCAGAAATTACTTGTTTTTCGAGATCCCGTTATAGGTTCTATCCATATATGTTCTGATCGACAACTCATACTTGATCCGGTTTCAGTTTCTTGGAATTGAGAGAATATCCCAAATGAATTTGACTTTAGTCTTTCTGTTTCCGAAGTAACTCTCATCAACTAGCACTAGTTTGATAGGAACTTTTAAGAGTAATTCATTAAGGAATAATTCATTAAATTGATTAGATCTAAACTAATAACATATCCTTCGTACGACCCCACTAAAGAAAGATATCCACATACTCCATTTACCCATATATCGTGGTTCTGCAGATATAAGAGTTTTTCGACGGAAGCTGCTTATACCATCTTTCACTAATACCGGCGTTATTATAGAAGTCTAAAACCAAACGAGTGAGATTTTATCCCATCGGTTCTAAACAATCTTATTTTTTTGAACATAAAGAAATAAAGACGCCATTGTGATTGCCGGAAATACTAGGCCTACTAAAGGTACCAAAAAAGAGGGAAAGTTAAGAATTGTCATAGAATGTGTACCTCGATTTACTATTTGTACCTCTTATTATTATTTAATCGATATTCTATTATACTAAAATATCGATTAAATAATAAATAGAGTTCTGCAAGTCCGTGTTCTTAATCGGACTCTGAATTTTCCTCTTTTTCGAGTTGTCGTAAACGTTCGAGAGCACCCGT